AATGATGGAATTATATTCTGTTTACTGAATCACATGAAATTTTACCCAACTTCATATCATAGATGTAATGCATGAAATACGTATGAGCAGAGATACAAATGGAAATGAATTCATAAAACATTCCTGGAAACAAAATTCTGACGTTTAGACTTATGGAATCTTGTATAGAATATCAAATCAAATTTCTACCTATTACTATGATATTAGGATCTGCTGATTAGGTACTATAAAAAAAGTAAATGGATTCAGGGTCTGTTCTCTATGAATGAGATAAAGACATAAAGGAACCTTATAGAGTTTACCCCTTAATTTAATTTAGCACTTCACTTTTTTCGCGGATTCTGTTGTTCAAAAATGATTCGCAGAAAAGGGAAGCATTTTTACCCATTTGTTAGTAAAATTCGCGGAATACAATTGAAGTGCGCAAAAGGGGTTGTATTTAGTAAGTTAAGCACACGAAACGAAGACTAAAGACTATCGGCATATCACTTATCCCAAGTGAAATTGGGGTAACGCAAGGCCGTCCTATATCATAATTTCTATTTGATATTCAATATATTCAATGAAAAATGGAAGCACGCTAATTACCTTAATTCCCTATGGACATATCATATATAAATAGGATCCCGGATTAGGTATATCCGTGTAACAACTTCTGCTCTGGGGTTTACATATACACATAATTGTTGTTATACTTGAAATTGAAAAGGATTTATTATTGAAAATTATTGATACTGATTAGTTGTGTATCAATTGCATTTTCTTATGCCATTAAGGAAACACAATTTATTTGAGATCCAAGAACTTTTCATGAATTAAGAGTCAATAGTTAATGGGTCCAATTTTATTTGCACTGAATTTTGGATTGTGTGACCAAAAATTTTTCTTTCAAAAGAAGGGAAATTTTTAGGCGTTGTGTGTTTTGATATTTTAGATACTATACAATTAATAGAAGAGAAGGATCCGGCTCAAAAAGGAAGGATTTTTTTTAGTTTAGGTTTATTATATTAGGAAAGGAATAAGGAAAATGGGATTCAAGATGCAAATCCAATCAAAAAAGGCATATTTCCATCTAATCTATTTGGATCGTTTTGGCGGCATGGCCGAGTGGTAAGGCGGGGGACTGCAAATCCTTTTTCCCCAGTTCAAATCCGGGTGTCGCCTGATCAATAAAAAACCCTAAATCCCTTTGCTTGCTGATATAATATAAGTCGCCGAATCCTTTTCCTATGCTTATGCTAGGCAAGGATTCGAACTTCCGATACTTGTACTTGCTTGATTTTAAGAAGCTGGAGGTTAAAAGACTGTCAATCCTTGTGCTGGGGATTCCAGAGAGAATTTTTGTATAGGAAGGACTAGGCTATCAAGACTTCCAGTGCTAATGTACTGTCTAATGAACGATTCTTGAATTAGATAGTTGAGTGGGGAATTGATAGCTGTGGAAAGGGTGGAAGATGCTTTGTATACAGACTCGCGATAATATAATTTATGAGTGCTCAGGCATTAAATCAATATTGGATTGGATGAATAATTGGCCTCTTTTTATTTTATAGAATAAAAAAAAAAAGATAATGAAAAAAACTTCTTAATTTTCGGTAACACCCAAGCAAGAATGTAATAGAATAGAATATAAGGCCCCCCAGTGTCTTTGTGAAATACTCAGGAGGCCATAAGTATTAGATCAAACGGTAGATAGGGATATATGATGGATAGTGATCTATCTTTATTGTATATTGTTATGCTGTTTGGGAACAAAAGAAACAATAGGTATTATTATTCCTGCATGTTCCATTAATAGCATTCCCTTGATAATTACAAGAAAGTAACTGTGTATCTTGCTTGTACTTAATGCTTCCCAATTCTACCAGAAATAATATATGAACTTGTTATGGGTGGGGTTTATTGGATTAGTTCATCAATAGCCCTCGTTCAGAATCCCTTTTTGACTCTGTGCCATTGATTCCATTATTATTAGTGATCAATAATGGAAGAGTTTCTTCATATTCAGAGAGATAGGGGACATAATTCACATGGATATAGTAAGTCTTGCTTGGGCTGCTTTAATGGTAGTCTTTACATTTTCCCTTTCACTCGTAGTATGGGGAAGAAGTGGACTCTAGGGTCATTACAAATTTTATTGAGTTGAGTAATCAAACTGTATTAATAGTTTCATAGATCGTTCTGTTCTGCAAAGCGTTTTTAAAGAAAAATATCTTCATTTCAAAATTATACGAGAATCCAGTTAGTTTTAGTTAAAGTAATAGATGAAGAATAACCTTTCAATCAAACAAATATTTCAATGATTCCCCTGTTCGTATTTTGAAAGTAAAAGAAATACACATGATATCCAATTTTTTCCAACCGAATTCGTACTAAATATGCAATATTCTATTTGGATGAACTAGCTCTTAACAGAATTCTATATGGATATTACAATGAGGAGCACCCCCCTTTTATTTGTTTCTCGCTTTACTGTTCAAAAGTCTATCTGTTATTATGTAGATACAGACTTTATACCGGGGGAAACGTCGATATAGTGTTTGTCCAACCAAGTACTACACATAATAAGATCTTGCGCTGGGCAATTCACATATTGTGCATTTACCTTTGCTTTAGACTCCTATAAATATTATTTTTTATCGACTCACTTAATATCATGGTTCATGCGTTAGAAATAGGCGGTATCTACTACTCTTTTTACAAATATGAAGAATTTCCCGTGGAATTCGTTGAATCACCTGTCAACGGCTAAATCAATTACTCCTTGTCGGAATGCTAAAAAAAAGATGACTAGGTTTCTTTTATATAATCCATTCTACGCCCATACCATATCTTCTTCCATTGATTGTTTCGGCGGATCCCCGGATCCATATTCGAAATAAAAAAAAAAAGAATATAATAAATAATATAATATATAGTAAAACCAGTAATTAGAACCGTAAGACATAAGAGTCAAAGTGGGCATTAAATTATATCGTATTGATCGAAATCGGTACAAATCAAATGGATGTATCAAAAAACTCGAATTTGGTTACTATTTATATGTAACACACATGTGAGTTATATGTACATATATCAATATACATATCCATATTAAGCCTATATATCTTTATACAGTCATATCTTTCCAACTTTCTAATTTTATATAATAATCGATAGTGTGGTAGAAAGGTTCCTATATTTCTTTCTACCATACTATCAGATCTCATATGCTGCTGATTTGAATCCGCTCATTTCATTTAAGACGTGGAATTTGAACCCCTTTAATTTCTTCCATTATTGATAAGAACTTAGAAGTCAAGCTTGATTCAAATTAATCATTTTGACTGACCGTTTTTACGTAAATGATAAGTAAAAAAGCAGTAGGGACTAGAATGAACAGTGCAGTAGCAATAAATGCGAGAATATTTACTTCCATAATTTCATCTTTTACTTCATAATAACTCGGGATCTAATCCCATAGAGATTCTAAATCTTTCTCTTATAAATTCAATGGGAGGAATACATCCCGATGATATTGATCCGATTCAATATCATGAATAACAATATCTGAGCTATCAAATCGATTCATCGTCGAGAATGGAATAGTATAACATAGGAAGATCTTTTATCCATACGGAATAAAAACGTAATAAAAAATTTCATTCCTGATCCAATCAAGAATCCCATTGAATTTATTATTATCCATTCGTTATTTTCTATAACCTACCGTCTTATTTCTTTATAGAATCATATAATGAGGTATCATCTGACCCATCTTTCACTTCCATTGGTCACAAACCCAACCAAAATAGTAGAAGTTAAATGGAAAAGAAGAAAAGATCTACTATTTTGACAAATTCACTAGACTATTTTTTCGTTTGTTCTTTCTTCGATAGGACCTTCCCCTTAAATGGGAATAAAAAAATATTATTCATTCCCTCACTAAGAGAAGAGGGGTGTATCTTTTCTTTGTTTGATCTTTCTTTTATTAAAATACTCCTTTCTTTCCTTGGATTGGTACTGGGACACATATATCAAAAATGAAGTGTGCAATTTGCATGATATAAATAGATTGTTTCCAATTAGTAATTTCATTTAGGTTATAAAAAATCGGAGTTAGAAAAAGGGGGTAGCTTTTTTACTCTGAAAGGTATTTTATCGAGGTAACTATGTTCAAATTAAGTGAATTTTGTATCGTACAATAAACGAATCCAATTTTGTGTATGGACTCTAGTGAAAACATATATATGGGTATTCGATTTCCACGGATCAGGAGCAATCGAAAAAACCAGACAGGCATCTCTTGGAATCCCTAATCTAATTCTAATATAGGGTGCTACCAACAATTGTAGCAATACACATATGTCTATCTCAGATCAATCGGTCCTAATTGAAGTAATTGAAATTTCTCAATAAGAAATTCGAAACGAAAAAATAAAAAAGAAATTAGGACCCCCTCCGGGAATTAGATCCCACTCCCCGCCCCTTGACATAAAATAAAGAGATGAATTGATGGAGTCATCGGATACTAGGTCGGGACTGACGGGGCTCGAACCCGCAGCTTCCGCCTTGACAGGGCGGTGCTCTGACCGATTGAACTACAATCCCAGAGAAATAAGGTATACTGCATACATATTCTTAATGATTTGATTTGATTAAAACTATTTCCATTTAGAATCGTCGTATTGTAACAGAGAAAGGGGCGATATATTTAATATCCACACCACATGGATATGGACTTTAGTGAGAACGACACGGATTACCAGTAATCCTATTGTCAAATCGTGTTAAATCGATTGATAAGAAATCCTTTCAATGAAAAAAAAAGATTTTGGATTCTTTAATCAATCCTTTCGCTATATTATATTTCCAGATATGAATCTAGATCATTAAAAAATTCAGAATATATGGGAACAATTTTTTCATAATATATATAGACTTGATAGGATATAAGATGTCTTCTTTTCTTTATTCCCCAGGCATTTCCGGAGGACAAATTGATTATATAATCTCATGATGGATCGGTGAATTCTTGGGCCGAGCTGGATTTGAACCAGCGTAGACATATTGCCAACGAATTTACAGTCCGTCCCCATTAACCACTCGGGCATCGACCCAGGAAGAATCAATTCTAGACTTATTGATAATACATGATCAACCTCCTTTCGTAGTACCCTACCCCCAGGGGAAGTCGAATCCCCGCTGCCTCCTTGAAAGAGAGATGTCCTGAACCACTAGACGATGGGGGCATATCTGCCCGATCGATATCATACTATACTCATAGTATGAATAGTTTTTTGTAATTGTCAATAGAATAGAATGGTGTGACTAAATCCGAATAAGTTTTCCATCTTTCGCGATTCCAATAGAATTTTTTTTTCTTCATTCATGGTTATGGTTCATGAACCATTCAAAATTCTATTTCTATAATAGAAATAGAATGTTTATCATATTTCTAATGATATATCCATATCATTATAATGGATAAACATTCTTATAGAAAATAATAAACGTTACTTCTCTATTCTATATGATCTATATGAAATGAAGTAATGTTATAATGAAGTAAATGTGTTATATATTAGAATATGTTATATATTCTATCTAATATATATATTAGGATCCCTGGTGATTTGTCCGACAGAAAAAGGTTAAAACCCATTCTTCAATTCAACTTTCACCCATCGATTCACTCATTGTTAAGATGAGATATGCCCATCTTAGGGCTCGGAAATTAGGAAACGATAGAAAGTTTCTTTTTTTTTTATAAGAGCTTGATTCCAGGTACGAGTTGGATCTTTTCATTACATGATTTGATCACATATCAAATATCTTGGATCTATGTTAAATTGTGTATCAATCGAGCGAATCTCGTTGTGATAGGGGTCTAAAGCAATTAGGGTTTAGCCTAGACTGCTTAAAAAAAATTCTGATTCCAAAATCAGACACCATGAGTCTACTGCATGCACCTATGTATATAATAGATATACATATATTATGTATACGTCTTCACATTGGCTCATTCAGGAATGGAATAAATATGGGCCCTTTTAACTCAGCGGTAGAGTAACGCCATGGTAAGGCGTAAGTCATCGGTTCAAATCCGATAAGGGGCTTTTTCTACAAAAACTCCAGTTTGAGTCTTTATTTTTTAGTGGATAATAGAGATATTATTGATATTTGTAATAAAAAAAGTAATCATACGCATAATATATATAAAGAAATAGTCATTATTATAATATAATATAATATAATTCGAATTATAATGAGTTAATTATTATTATAACATAATGAGTTATAGTATAGTATAGTCATTTTATTATATTATAAAATAAAGTTGAGCATTTGTTCATTATAATGATAAGTCACCCTGCTTATTGGGAGGACGACTATGTCACTCACTACAGGTTATACTCCGACTCAGGTTTCATTATTCAATATTTTTGGTTCCAGGGCATAGATATTCTATCTACCCAATCCCAATTATGAATCACCAAATATTCCCACTTCTCCATTATTCCAATCAAATCCATCGTAAATATAAGAAATAAACAAAAGAAAAAGTAAGTGGACCTGACCCATTGAATCATGACTATATCAGCTATTCTGATATTCAAATTGGATAGAGATAGAATTGTAGCCTCAGAATTTTTTTGCATTTACGTAAACTACGCCGCAAGAATTTGTCGATATTTCCGATTAAATCTTCTTGTTCCTGAACCCTCCACAGGAAAAAATTATTATTCCGTTCCTTCATGGGAAACGTTTATTCCGAGTCAAAAAAAAAAATAAGAGACGTCTATTTTTTAATATCTTTCTTGGATTCCAAAAAAAGATCAGTTACTTATATCTAGATAGGATGTTTATCTGTTATCTATATAACGATATAGATATATATATCAGGTCGTGGCTTCATTTCATGTACCAAATATTTACATATTGATGTATCCGATATTTTTGTTTCTACAATATGAAACGGATAACGAGAACGAGAAAAATATTTTTATTTCAAGTCTCCTATCTCCTATTATAGTATTTACTATTGTAAATCATATTTGATTTAGGGGCAGGGAGAAAATCGATAATTTTACTTTTTTTCTGACAACTAAAGGTAAAGTAAATAAGAAAATATTTGAAATGGATTTTTTGGTTCGACCCGTTAAAAAATAGACTATACTCTGGAGTTTTCAATTCATCTGAAGGAAAAAAGGAAATATAAAAAAGAAGACAATAACAAACAACAACCAAAAAATGAAAATACAAAAATTTTCATTTTTTAATTTAATTTATTTTTTATTAAATTAAATATTAAATAAAGTAAAAAAAATTATATTTATATATATGTATATGGTATATGGGTTTAATTTAATATACATAGAAGTCGTAAGAATCCATAGAGATATTTATTGATCTTTTCTCAATATCACAAACAAGATCCAAAAATAAGATTGGTTGATGGAGCGGGTGTAGATCGGAGGAGCAACTGGTGTCGGGAGTGGGGATCTTTTGTTCCTTGAA